ATTTCCAGATGTCTCAATTGGTCAAATTCGAAACAAGTACCGCTTTTCGATGAATGCCCGAACGAATAACTTAAGCTTATATTATATTTGAAACGAAACCCCCCTTCTATCAATCAAACTATCCCTCAAAAATTGGAAATGACTATCCATAAAAAAGAATAATTGAGGTAATTTTCTGAAGAATATTGTGATGATCAAAAAGGAGTGGCAAAACACGACAGAAAAAAGAAAGTGGATAGGTATTATTATAAGCGATCCAATCCAACTGTTTGGTAATTAAGTAACACAAAAGAATAAAAAGAAGGGTCAAATAAAAAATTGACAAGATATGTATGATCCATCTGGATCCAAAGCATCAATTCCAACTTCAACAAAGATTGGGCTTAAAATAAAAAGCGAAACTGCTTTATTTCAAAATCATTTACATTTAATATATAGGATGAATCCATTATTTCGATCCGTTACTTGTTTTGTTGCTGAATTGAGTGAATTTCCATATACATAAAACAGAAAAGACCCCCAAAAGAGTTTCGTTTTAGGGTTGTTACATCTGCGTCTGCTTTGGCTCAAATCAGCGTTCTGAAGAAACTTCAGTGAAGTTATGTTAGAGAAAAAAGAGGATTTTTTACTTTTTCTCTCCTGCTGATAAAGCATTCATTCTTTAGTTCATTTCTCAAAAAACTTCAATTGGTACACGCAAGAAATAGGCCAATTCGGCAGCTTTTTGTTCAATTTCTCGTGGCGTAAAATTATCATCAGTGCGCGTCAAGGGAATGGCCCCCTGTCCTCGGATTTCCATATAAAGAAGACGACGAGCATAAATACCCTCTTTAACTTCTATTCGGACAGACTGAATATCGTTTATCAGAAATCGCAGGAAGACACGACGATTTTTTCCAGGGAATCCCCAACGAAAAAGACACACTATTCCTTCTTTTCTATCGAATCGATCATAACCACTACCTACATTCCACGAAATTGTACACCATAAATAGGCGCTAATAAAAAGACCCGCGACCCCATAAAAAGACATTACGAGCCCTTGTGGAAAAAAAATGATTTGTTGAGACGGAAATAAAGATATCAAATTTTTACCAAGATAACTGGAAGTTCCAACCGATAAGAAGCCTAATGAACCTAAAAAAAGGATAATGGCCCAGCAAAAATTACTTATTTTTCGAGACCCCCTTATAAGTTCTATCCATATATGTTCTGATTGCCAACTCATACTTGATCTGATTTCATTTTATTGGAATTGAGAGCATAGCTCAATGAATTTAATTTTACTGTTTTTGTTTCCGAAATAACTCTCATCAACTAGCACTATTTTGATGTGAACCTTTAGGAATAGTTCATAAAATTGGTTAGATGGAAAAAACCTCTTCACTTCATGACCCTACTAAGGATATCGACATACATATTAATATATGGCCTTTCCATTTTAGACATCCGCCAATCCTGATTCTAGTTGAAAATAGCTAGAATTCATTTACCCATGTAGCATTTTCTGTATGTACTCTTTCATTTATGTATGTTCGATTTTTGTTCAGCAGAAACCCCGTGCTATACCATATTCCAATAAATAGAGAGTTTTGTTATCTAAGTTCAAAAAAAAAAATGAGATTTAGTGCTATCAGATCTAAACAATCTTGTTTTTTTGAACATAAAGAAATAAAGAAGCCATTGCCATTGCCGGAAATACTAGGCCTACTAAAGGCACAAAAATAGAGGGAAAGTTGAAAGTTATCATAGAATGAATACCTCGATTTACTATTTGTACCTAATATTATTATATTGTTTCTATTCTTATAAATATATCTTGTAAGAATTCTAATTAATAATTTTCAATTAAGAATTCTAATTCTAGAATTCTTATTAATTCGATTCTAAAATTCGATTCTAATTAGTATATTGAAATTATGAGATTTTCATTTTAATTAATATAGATCAAAGTATATATCTAAGTGAGTATATATAATAAGTGCAAGGAATGTAGAACTAACTAAATGGACTTATTCATCTTTCGACATGAAAGATATGTATGATAATTTAGTTTCTTATTCTTCCTCTATTCTTATTCGTTTGTTCTTGTCTTCTAATTTAATATTTAATAATCAGAAATATTAGTAAAAAAAAAAAAAAGAAAAATTATATGCAACTTGTGATTCTTTCTACAATTAGATCTTATAGATCTTAAGTCACTAAAGAAAACCCCATTCTTCTTATTTTTACTTTGATTCCGATAAACTAACTACGTGTTTACTACAAAAAACTAATTAAACTTAATACTCTTTGAATTTTGATTCAAAGGAAAGAAAGCGTGGAGTTGAAATAATTCACTCAGAACGCTTTTTAAAGGATTACGTGGTACGATTAGATCGAATAAGCCTTTCTGAAATAAATATTCGGCCGCTTGTGACCCTTCGGGTACTGTTTTATTCAATGTTTGTTCAATTACTCTTTTACCCGCAAATGCAATGTAGGCATTGGGTTCGGCAAT